ACTCCAGAGATAAATATTAGCCCTAACAAAGCTAGTTATAATGCTAAAAGATTAGAATCACAAAAAAGCATTTGGCAAATATTAAAAAGAAGGAATTCTCGATTAATTCGCAAATTACATTATTTTATAAAATTTTTCATTGAAAGGATATACATAGATATTCTTCTATGTCTCATTAATATTCCCAGAACCAATGCACAATTTTTTATTGAATCAACAAAAAAAATTATTGATAAATACGTTTACAATAATGAAAGAAATCAAAAAAGAATTGGTAAACCAAATCAAAAGAAAATTCACTTTATTTCGATTATAAAAAGGTCAGTTTCTAGTATTAGTAATAAGAGTTCACAGATTTTTTGTGACTTATCCTCCTTGTCACAAGCATATGTATTTTACAAATTATCACAAACCCAAGTTATTAACTTGTATAAGTTAAGATCTGTCCTTCAATATAACGGAACATCTCTTTTTCTTAAGAACGAAAGAAAAGATTATTTTGGTTTTGGAGCACACGAAATATTTCATTACGAATTAAGACATAAGAAACTTCGTAATTCTGGAATGAATCAATGGAAGAACTGGTTAAGAGGTCATTATCAATATAAATATTTATCTCCGATTATATGGTCTAGATTAGTACCACAAAAGTGGCGAAATAGAGTAAATCAACATTGTGTGGCTCAAAATCAAAATAAAGATTTAAGCAAATGGGATTTATCTCAAAAAGATCAATTAATTCATTACAACAAACAAAATGATTATGAAGCAGACTCATTAACGAATCAAAAAGAAAATTTTAAAAAACACTATAGATATGACCTTTTATCATATAAATATATTAATTATGAAGATAAGAATGACTCATATATTTATGGATCACCATTACAAGTAAATAATAACCAAGATATTTCTTATAATTACAACACACATAAACGCAAATTTTTTGATATGCTGGAAGGTATCCCTATCAATAATTACCTAGGCGAAGATGATATTATGTATATAGAGTATATAAAGAAAAACCCGGATAGAAAATATTTTGATTGGAAAATTCTCCATTTTTGCTTTAGAAAGAAGGTCGATATTGAGGTCTGGATCAATACCAGTATCAACAGTAATAAAAATACCAAGACCGGGTCGAATAATTATCAAATAATTGATAAGAAAGGTCTTTTTTATCTCACACAAGATCAAGAAATCAAACCATCCAATCAAAAAGACCTTTTTGATTGGATGGGGATGAATGAAGAAATACTAAATCGTTCCATATCGAATCTGGAACCTTGGTTCTTCCCAGAATTTGTGCTACTTTATAATACATATAAAATGAAACCCTGGGTTATACCAATCAAATTACTTCTTTTAAATTTTAATGGAAATAAAAATTATAGTAAAAATAGAAATAGCAATAGAAAGCAAAAAGGGAATCTTTTTATATCATCCAATGAAAAAAAACTTTTAAAATTAGAGAATCGAAATCAAGAAGAAAAAGAATCCGCAGGACAAGTAGATCTTGGATCAGATGTACAAAACCAAGGAAATCTTGAATCAGTCCTCTCAAACCACGAAAAAGATATTGAAGAAGATTATGCAGGATCAGACTCAGACATGCAAAAACGTACAAAGAAAAAGCAATTCAAGAATCACACGGAAGCAGAACTCGATTTATTCCTAAAAAGATATTTGCTTTTTCAATTGAGATGGGATGATTCTTTAAATCAAAAAATGATCAATAATATCAAGGTATATTGTCTCCTGCTTAGACTGATAAATCCAAGAGAAATTTGTATATCTGCTATTCAAAGGGGAGAAATGAGTCTGGATCTAATACCGGTTCATAAAGATTTAACTCTTACAGAATTGATGAAAATGAAAAGAGGGATATTTATTATCGAACCAATTCGTCTGTCTGTAAAAAATGATGGACAATTTATTATGTATCAAACTATAGGTATTTCATTGGTTCATAAGAGTAAGTACCAAACTAATCAAAGATACCAAGAAGAAAGATATGTTGATAATAAGAATTGTGATAAATTCAGTGCAAGATGTCAAAAGATGATTGGAAATAAAGACAAAAATCATTATGATTTGCTTGTTCCTGAAAATATTTTATCGCCTAGACGTCGTAGAAAATTTAGAATTCTAATTTGTTTCAATTTGAGGAATAGGAGTGGTGTGGCTAGAAATCCAGTATTTTGCAATGGGAACAGCTGTAATAAATTTTTGGATGAAAACAAACATCTTGATAGAGATAAAAATCAATTAATTAAATTAAAAAAATTAAAGTTCTTTCTCTGGCCCAATTATCGATTAGAAGATTTAGCTTGTATGAATCGCTATTGGTTTGATACCAATAATGGTAGTTGTTTTAGTATGATAAGGATACATATGTATCCACGATTGAAAATTCGTTGATGTCACATTTTTTATATATCCTTACTAGATCTAGTATATGAAAGTAAACAAATGCACACATGCGATGTCTTACATTACATTCTGATGCATGATACTAATACATATCAATTAGATTTTTTATTGATATTGATTAATTTTATTTCATAAACGAGGTATCCATAACGAAATAAAGATTATTGCGTATACTAGATTAAAATGACCGGCATAATAATATTATTATTATAATTATAATATTATTATATTACTGATGGGTAAAATTCAAATTTTTAAAAAAGAAAAAAAGGGAGGGAAGAGAAGATTTCGTTTTATGGTAAAAAACTTATTCATCTCAGTTATTTCTCAAAAAGAAGCAAATAGGGGATCTGTTGAATTTCAAGTATTCAGTTTCACCAATAAGATCCGAAGACTTACTTCACATTTGGAATTGCACAGAAAAGACTATTTATCTCAGAGAGGTCTACGGAAAATTCTGGGAAAACGTCAACGGTTGCTGTCTTATTTGGCAAAGAAAAATAGAGTACGTTATAAAGAATTAATTGGTCAGTTGGGTATTCGGGAGACAAAAATTCGTTAATTTGAAGAGTCCTTTTGAATTATTTGATTTAGTAGATCTTGAATTTTGATGAACTTCTTTTCGTTTTCAGCAATTCATGGAAGAATGAATCAGGGGAAAACCTATGAATGTACCAGCTACAAGAGAAGACCTCATGATAGTCAATATGGGTCCTCATCACCCATCAATGCACGGTGTTCTTCGACTCATCGTTACTTTAGATGGTGAAGATGTTATTGACTGTGAACCAATACTAGGTTATTTGCACAGAGGGATGGAAAAAATTGCAGAAAACCGAACAATTATACAATATTTGCCTTATGTAACACGTTGGGATTATTTAGCTACTATGTTCACAGAAGCAATAACCGTAAATGCACCAGAGCAGTTGGGAAATATTCAAGTACCTAAAAGAGCCAGCTATATTAGAGTGATTATGTTGGAGTTGAGTCGTATAGCTTCTCATTTATTATGGCTTGGCCCTTTTATGGCAGATATTGGTGCACAGACTCCTTTCTTCTATATTTTCAGAGAAAGAGAGTTAGTCTATGATCTATTCGAAGCTGCCACCGGTATGAGAATGATGCATAATTATTTTCGTATAGGAGGAGTAGCTGCTGATCTACCGCATGGATGGATAGATAAATGTTTGGATTTCTGCGATTATTTTTTAACAGGGGTTGCTGAATATCAAAAACTTATTACGCGTAATCCTATTTTTTTAGAACGAGTTGAGGGAGTAGGCATTATTGGTGTAGAAGAAGCAATAAATTGGGGTTTGTCAGGACCAATGCTACGAGCTTCCGGAATACAATGGGATCTTCGTAAAGTTGATCATTATGAGTGTTATGACGAATTTGATTGGGAAGTCCAATGGCAAAAAGAAGGAGATTCATTATCTCGTTATTTAGTACGAATTGGTGAAATGGTGGCATCTATAAAAATTATTCAACAGGCTCTGGAAGGAATTCCGGGAGGGCCGTATGAGAATTTAGAAATCCGATGCTTTGATAGAGCGAGGGATCCCGAATTGAATGATTTTGAATATCGATTTATTAGTAAAAAGCCTTCTCCCACTTTTGAATTGTCGAAACAAGAACTTTATGTGAGAGTCGAAGCCCCAAAGGGAGAGTTGGGAATTTTTCTGATAGGGGATCAGAATGTTTTTCCTTGGAGATGGAAAATTCGACCGCCGGGTTTTATCAATTTGCAAATTCTTCCTCAGTTAGTTAAAAGAATGAAATTGGCTGACATTATGACGATACTAGGTAGCATAGATATAATTATGGGAGAAGTTGATCGTTGAAATGATAATTGATACACCAGAAGTACAAGATATCAATTCTTTTTCCCGATTGGAATACTTAAAAGAGGTTTATGGGATCATATGGATGCTTGTACCTATTTTTACTCCTGTATTGGGAATCACAATAGGTGTACTAGCAATTGTGTGGTTAGAAAGAGAAATATCCGCAGGGATACAACAACGTATTGGACCTGAATATGCCGGTCCTTTGGGAATTCTTCAAGCTCTAGCAGATGGCACAAAACTACTTTTCAAAGAGAATCTTCTTCCATCTAGAGGAGATACTCGTTTATTCAGTATCGGACCATCCATAGCAGTCATATCAATTCTACTAAGTTATTTAATAATTCCTTTTGGCTCTAACCTTGTTCTATCCGATCTCAATATCGGTGTTTTTTTATGGATCGCCATTTCAAGTATTGCTCCCATTGGACTTCTTATGTCAGGATATGGATCAAATAATAAATATTCCTTTTTAGGTGGTCTACGAGCTGCTGCTCAATCAATTAGTTATGAAATACCATTAACTCTATGCGTGTTATCAATATCTCTACGTGCGATTCGTTGAGACATAAACCTTTCTCTATTCCCTTTCTTTTCTTTCTTTTTTTATAGGAAAGAAGTTGAATGAATTGAATAAATATCGTCATTTTTTATTCATCATTCGGGTTGATAAACTAAATCAGATAGTTATATGAGTGAAATAAAACAGCTTATAAA